TTTGATGCAGATACAGAAAAAGTGAATTATAATTCCGTATTACAATAATTTATATACATATATTAAGAATAGAACAAAGATTTACACGACAAAAAATACTTAATATTAATTATATAATAAAAAAACTTTACTTAAAACAAAGTTATTTGAGTTTGATTATTTAGAATTATTAAGGAATGAATTTGAATTCTGGAATTTAGTGATTGTCTTCCAGTACACTAAGTGATCTTTTTTTATTTGCAAGAAAGAGTATTATAATCGATATTTTTTTTTATATATGATGTGAAGAAATCTCATAATTTTTTTGATAATATAATCTATGAGTATAGATTAGTTAAATGAGTACTCTCGTACGGATTTCAAACGTTAAATAAAAAAAAATTTATAACCAAATTTTCTAAAAAAAAAGTTAAAAAAAAAGTTGGGTTTTAAACTTTTGAATGTCTTTTTTGTTTTGAAAATAATATATAATAAAATTTGAAAGAAAAAAATAACTCGATATGGAGTACGAAAGAATAGAATAATAAATGTCTTTGACATCCAATTATACCACTGAAATTTTTTTTTCATTTTTGAATGGCAGTTCCAAAAAAACGTACTTCTATCTCGAAAAAGCGTATTCGTAAAAAAATTTGGAAAAGGAAGGGATATTGGACATCGTTGAAAGCTTTTTCGTTAGGGAAATCACTTTCTACAGGTAATTCAAAAAGTTTTTTTGTACAACAAAATAAATAAAAAACACTATAATAATTAGAATTAGCCTAACTTAAAAACCAATTTTTTAAAATACATATAAAACAAAATAGGAACCAAAAGAAGAAAAAAAGACAATATATGGATAAAAAAGAAAGGTTCACATTTTTTTTTTTAGTTCCAAAAAGGGGATTCTTATTTTCCCCATTACTACCTTGATGCAATAATAAATAAAGATCTTTTATTTCCTCATTAAGAGGAAATAAAAGATCTTTAAGCGAAATCAATAGGTTCTTTAAATTAATTAATTTAAGGGATCAAAAAATCTTATGTTTGTACAATATAAAAATAAAAAGATGCATCAAAAAAAAATTTTGATAATTATTATTTTTTTCTCTTGAGCAATTAGGAAAATCTGCTTTTATTTAAAATTTCTAAGGGTTTTGAAGAAGTTTTAATTTTTCGAAAAAGCATTTTTTTTTATTAATGGAACTGAAAAATTGAATTTATCCTTTTTTTTTTATCATATAAATGAAAAAAAAAATGATAAAGAGCATTTAGAGTTTTGTCTTTGGGTTGAAGTTCCAACTACTTGAATTTAGTTACATTTTTCATTGTATTCTAGAAAAAAGATAAAGGCCAAAAAGTGAATTTAAATAATTTTAAATAACTCAGATAAAAAAAAAAAAAAGATCTTAATTGAATTAAAACCCCATAAAAAAGTTTTGATTCTTTTTATTCATTAAATCAATTGGAAATTTGAATCAATTGGCTTCTTTATTTAAATTTGAATCTCGACGATTGAATAAAAACTTGTTAGTATTGTTTTGAACAAGTTGCCGCTATGGTGAAATTGGTAGACACGCTGCTCTTAGGAAGCAGTGCTAGAGCATCTCGGTTCGAGTCCGAGTAGCGGCATAAGATCTTATAAAAGAGATATTTTAAGTTTTAGAATCAAAATAATACCCGACTTTTTTTTTCTAAAATCGGGTAAAACCTAGTATTAATTTATTAATTTTTAACAAATTTTTTATGATTTTTTCAATTTTAGAGCATATATTAACTCATATATCTTTTTCGGTCGTTTCAATTGTACTGACAATTTATTTTTTAACTTTATTAGTTAATTTAGATGAAATCATAGGATTTTTTGATTCATCAGATAAAGGAATCATAATTACGTTTTTTGGTATAACAGGATTATTATTCACTCGTTGGATTTTTTCAGGACATTTTCCATTAAGTAATTTATATGAATCATTAGTTTTTCTTTCGTGGGCTTTTTCAATGATTCATATGGTTTCCTATTTTAATAAAAAACAACAAAATCACTTAAACGCAATAACTGCGCCAAGTGCTATTTTTATTCAGGGTTTTGCTACTTCAGGTCTTTTAAACAAAATGCCTCAGTCTGCAATATTAGTACCAGCTCTCCAGTCCCAGTGGTTAATGATGCACGTAAGTATGATGATATTAGGCTATAGCGCTCTGTTATGCGGATCATTATTATCAATAGCTCTTCTAGTGATTACATTTCGCAAAGTCGGACCTACTTTTTTGAAAAAGAATATAAAAAAAAATTTTTTATTAAATGAATTATTTTCTTTTGATGTACTTTACTACATAAATGAAAGAAATTCTATTTTACTACAACAAAACTTTAATTTTAGTTTTTCTAGAAATTATTATAGGTATCAACTTATTCAACAATTAGATTATTGGAGTTTTCGTATTATTAGTCTTGGATTTATCTTTTTAACCGTCGGTATTCTTTCAGGAGCTGTCTGGGCTAATGAGACATGGGGTTCATATTGGAACTGGGATCCAAAAGAAACTTGGGCATTTATTACTTGGACTATATTCGCAATTTATTTACATATTAAAACAAATAGGAATGTTAGGGGTATAAATTCTGCAATTGTGGCTTCGATAGGTTTTCTTTTAATTTGGATATGCTATTTTGGCGTCAATCTTTTAGGAATAGGTTTACATAGTTATGGTTCATTTACATCGAATTAAATAAAACAGTAACAAACAAAAAGGAATCCAAATCAAAATAAAAAAAAAATAGCATCTATATCTAACTTCATATACGTTAAGAAATCTCATTTAGTTTTAGTAGTAAATCATCAAGAACCTTTTGAATCAAGTAGTACAATGATTCAAAAGGTTCTCACAATACAAAGACCAAAGACTTCTGATTACAATTCACTTTAATGCTTTTTTTTATTTCCTGAAAACTATCCATAAAAATAATTAGATAAAATGGATTCGACCTTGTCACTTGCTAATGAGAGCACAAAATCAGGATAAATACCAATACCAATTATGGGTAGAAGAATGGAGATTGAAAGAAATAACTCTCGGGGTCCAGAATCAAAAAAAGAAAAGTTTTTGACATTAATTAACTTGTATCCATAGAACATTTGGCGTGACATAGATAATAAATATATAGGAGTTAATATCATTCCAATTGCCATTACAAAAATAATTAAAATTTTGGAAATTAAGAAATATTTTTGGCTGGTAATTATTCCAAAAAAAACGATTAATTCTGCAACAAAACCACTCATGCCCGGCAATGCAAGGGAAGCCATCGATAAGATAGTGAACATTGTAAATATTTTTGGAATGGCGACAGCCATTCCACCCATTTCATCAAGATAAACAAGCCTAATTCTATCATAACTCGTTCCTGCCAAGAAAAAAAGTGCAGCGCCAATAAATCCATGAGAAATTATTTGTAAAATAGCTCCATTAAGTCCAGGATCCGTTATAGAACTAATACCTATAATTATAAAACCCATATGAGATACAGAAGAATAGGCTATTCTCTTTTTTAAATTACGTTGACCGGGAGATGTTGAAGCTGCATAAATTATTTGGATTGTACCGACTACCATCAACCAAGGAGAAAACATAGAATGAGCGTGGGGTAATAATTCCATATTGATTCGAACCAACCCATATGCTCCCATTTTTAATAAGATTCCAGCGAGAAGCATACAGGTACTGTAATGTGCCTCACCGTGGGTGTCAGGTAACCAAGTATGTAAAGGTATAATCGGTGATTTGACGGCAAAAGCAATAAGAAATCCAATATAAAATAGTATTTCGAGTGTGACAGGATAGGATTGATTACCTAAGAGTTCTAAATTTAATGTTGGTTCGTTCGAACCATATAAACTTATACCTAAAACTCCTATTAATAAAAAAATAGAACTTCCTGCCGTGTATAAAATAAATTTTGTAGCTGAATACAGACGTTTCTTTCCACCCCACATGGATAAAAGTAGATAAACGGGAATTAATTCTAATTCCCACATGATGAAAAAAAGTAGAAGATCCCGAGAAGAAAATGATCCTATTTGACCGCTGTACATTGCTAACATCAGAAAATGGAATAATCGTGAATCCCGAGTAACTGGAAAAGCCGCTAGAGTGGCTAAAGTAGTAATAAATCCCGTCAGTAAAATCGTTCCTATAGAAAGTCCATCTATTCCCATTCTCCAGTAAAACTCAAAAAAATTAATCCATTTATAATCTTCGGACAGTTGAATTAATGGATCGTCCATTTTAAAATTATAACAAAAAGCGTAGGTCGTTAGAAGAAGTTCTAAGATACAAATGCATATAGTATACCATTTATTGACTTTATTTCCCCTATGCGGGAGAAATAACATTAATGAACCAGCAGATATTGGAAAAACAACAATTATTGTTAACCAAGGAAAATCATTCGTGGTAAAGACAAGATACACCAGGTCCAAAGAACGCGTACTCAAAAAAAAATATATAAATAAAAAAATATAATTTAACTTTTTTGAGTACGAGTACTTGTCAATAAAAAAAAAAATGTATTCCAAATTTATTCAAATGAGGTTTTCGGTAACGTATCAATAAGCTAGACCCATACTTCGAGTTGTTTCATGCCATAAATAAACTCGAACGCTCAAAAAATCTGTTGGACAGGCGGATTCACATCTCTTACAACCAACACAGTCCTCGGTTCTTGGAGCGGAAGCTATTTGCTTAGCTTTACATCCATCCCAAGGTATCATTTCTAATACGTCTGTAGGGCATGCTCGAACACATTGAGTACATCCTATACAGGTATCATAAATTTTTACTGAATGTGACATAGGATCGATAGTTTTTTGAATGTCATAAATTTTCAATCTAGTAAACTTATAACTGACTGATATATTAAAATACTAGATGAAGCAATGATTTCCTTTAATAGAATTTTTGTAATGAATTCTGGCTCAATTGATCAAAAATGGGGCTAAAATACTTTGATTTCTTAGATTTTTACAAATATAATCTAGTAGGTCATAACCTATCATATATGAAAATTTCAATCTATAATTTTTTTATTTATGCTACTTATTTAATAAGGTCGATTGGTTTATGCGAGTTGATTTTCTGTTACGATAAATTGACGAGACTATAGCTAATCCAATAGCTGCTTCAGCGGCTGCAATTGCTATAACAAAAATGCAAAAAATATCCCCTTTTAGTTGGGAATTATCAAAAAAATCAGAAAATGTTACGAAATTCATATTAACTGCATTGAGTATAAGTTCAAGACACATAAGAGCCCTAACCATATTTCGACTTGTGATCAATCCATAAAGACCAATCAAAAATAAATAGGCACTCAAAACAAGTACATGTTCGAGTATCATTCAGCAACTCCTTATCAATTTTGATTCATTTCAATATGAAAAATAATTCACCGAATTCGATCAACTAGAATATAACAAAAAAGTACGAATAAAAAAATATTAGATAAAAAAAAATTTCAAATATATATCAAATAGAAAAATTGATATTTAAAATATGAAATAGTATTCAATCAAATTTAATGGAATGAACGGAAAAAAATCATAACATACACAAAGTTTTCTTTGGTCTTTACTAATTCGAACCTTTTTTATTGACGAGCCACAGAAATTGCACCTATCAAAGCAACTAAAAGAATTATTGAAATGAGTTCAAATGGTAGAAAAAAATCTGTTGATAAATGAATTCCTATTTGTTGACTATTACTTATTAAATCTTGCTCTAGAATCTGGTTTAACCTTGTAGTCCAAATAACCCCGTACCATGACGTATCGAGAATAGTAGACATTAATAAAAAAAGAATAGTTGTACAAACCAACGAAGTAATCCCATTCCCAACGGTCCACAGATTGAAATCTGTGGAATATTCTGAATCATTCATGAACATCACAGCAAATATGATTAAAACATTTATGGCCCCCACGTAAATAAGGAGTTGTGCAGCAGCTACAAAATGGGAATTTGATAAAATATACAATAAAGATATACAAACAAGAACAAATCCTAAGGAAAAGGCTGAAAATATTGGGTTGGGAAGTAATACCACTCCCAGACCTCCTACTAGAAGACCGGATCCGAGAAAAACTAAAAGAAAATCATGTATTGGTCCAGGCAAATCCATTATATTATTAAAATAAGAAAAAAATAGAAATCCTTTTCATGACCTTATTAATTTAACCAGGAAATTATTTTTTAATATGTTTCTAATAGAGTGAAATTTAAATCTAATGGATATGAATTGATGTAGATACAATTATTAGACAGTTTCTCTTTTTTTATTCTAAAGTGTATTTTCAACCTATCTATTTCAAGAAAGTAATTACGAATATATTATATTAAAAGAATGCACCTTAATACTGAATATTATTATATAAAATACAGGTTTTTAATTAAATTCTTTATATAATTCAACAATTTTGAATTCTTTTTTTAATCAAATTTATGGGTTAACCCCATTTTTTGTTTGAGGTGAATTCAAAATTGTTCGAATAGTGTAATCGTCAATTACTGACATTGGTAAACGACCCAAAGCTATTTGATTATAATTCAATTCGTGACGATCATAAGTTGAAAATTCATATTCTTCAGTCATTGACAAACAATTTGTTGGACAATACTCAACACAATTACCACAAAATATACAAATTCCAAAATCAATACTGTAATTAAGCAATCGTTTTTTTCGAATATTAGTTTCCAATTTCCAATCAACAACAGGCAAATCTATAGGACATACTCGAACACATACTTCACAAGCAATGCATTTATCAAATTCAAAATGGATTCGACCGCGGAAACGTTCCGATGTTATTAATTTTTCATAGGGATATTGAATAGTTACAGGTAAACGATTTGTGTGGGATAAGGTAATCATGAAACCTTGACCAATATACCTTGCAGCTCGTAGGGTTTGTTGACCATAATTCATGAACCCGGTTATCATAGGAAGCATATTGTAATTATCTCTGAATAATTTTATCTTTGTTTCTTTCTCTTGTTTAAAACAAATAATGAATATGTTGGATTCATTTTCAATTTAGAGTGAAAAGAGTTGGAAAGAAGTTGTTAATAATAGATTACCAAGGGAAATAGGTAAAAGAAATTTCCATCCAAGATTTAATAGTTGATCCATTCTTAGCCTAGGTAAAGTCCATCTTGTTGCGATAGAAATGAACAAGAACAAATAAGTTTTAGCTAATGTAATAAAGATACCAATCGTTGTTCCAAAAATTGGATCCCTTTGAAATAGCTCCAGAATAGATATATACGGAATCGAAATATTCCAACCGCCTAAGTATAGAACTGTTACAAATAATGAGGAAATTAATAGATTTAGATAAGAAGCAACGTAAAATAAACCAAATTTGATACCTGAATATTCAGTTTGATAACCTGCTATTAATTCTTCTTCCGCTTCTGGTAAATCAAAGGGTAACCTCTCGCATTCTGCTAGGGAAGAAATTAGAAAAATGATAAAACCTATAGGTTGACGCCACAAATTCCATCCCCAAAAACCATATTTTGATTGTGCCTCAACTATATCAACTGTACTTAAACTGTTAGATAATCCTAGTCGGCAATAACATTACTATTTTCACCGCTATTACAGAACCGTACATGAGGTCTTCGCCTCATACGGCTCCTCTGGGGCCATAAATAAATCTAAGGACCAGATTAGTCTTATTTAGATGGATATGATGTGTTCGAAAATGGATTAAATATATCTGGGTCCCGAATTATACCAATGGAATTCTGTCTGCTCAAATTCTAAGAATAAAAAAGCGCTTCGGAATTCATCTCATCCTTTACAAATTTTAATTTCTATTTGTTGAGTAATAACTTAACCCTTTAATAAAATACTCCTTGTAAAAATAAAACTAGGTATTTAAGCCTCTCGTGGTTTTCGATTACGAAAAAGAATTAGACATCCTATTAGTTTATTATTCATGACAGAAATTCTATTTTATTTTCGAAATATATAAAAAAAAAAAAGATTCTTGTTTCGTTCCTATTCTTCTTTCTTTTTTAGAAAAAAAAATGGGTCGACTTATAAAAAATAAAGGATTATTTCGTTTCTGATAGTCATTACATTTGTCGGTGGATAGGAGCATACTCTGAATCGGAATCTTGGGGAGTACTGTCTGATCATTTCTACTAATTTCCAGCCCCAATTAACCTTCTTTTTTTTGTTATCTTATGTTATGCATAAATATCCTTTTCAATTTGGTTAATCTCTATTACAAATTCTTTGTGTATTTTAGTGTTTCTAACCATCCACTCACTTTTACCTAATTGCCGTTCACTTTGTAATACATGTATGTTAATCTATATAACTGATAGTGAAAACGTCATCCGGTTAATAAATTTCACCCGCTTCAAGCCAGGATGACTAATCAACCAACCTTGGGGTAAAGTTATTCTTACGCTTATGTTTATTTCCGTTTAACCTTTGTACATAGGAAATGAGACTCAATTTTTCTTTTTACTGCCAATTTCTGAGCAGTTTTTTTTTCACTCATATATAACTATCAAATTCCTTTTATTAAGATTAATCCGAAATATATATATTCCGTTTTTTAACTTATTCGTCTAGAAGAAACGCAATAGTAAAAATAAACGTTTATGTTTCAACGAATCGCACGTAGAGATATTGATAAAACACATAGAGTTAATGGTATTTCATAACTAATCGATTGGGCAGCAGCTCGCAGACCACCTAAAAAAGAATATTTATTATTTGATCCATATCCTGACATAAGAAGTCCAATAGGAGCAATACTTGAGATAGCAATCCATAAAAAAATACCGATATTGAGATCCGCTAAAACGAGGTGATTGCTAAAGGGAATTACTGAATAACTTAGTAAAATTGAGATAACTGCTATAGATGGTCCAATACTAAATAAAGGAGTATTTCCTCTAGATGGACGAAGATTTTCTTTGAAAAGTAGTTTTGTCCCGTCGGCTAGAGCTTGAAGAATTCCCAGCGGGCCGGCGTATTCAGGTCCAATACGTTGTTGTATCCCTGCGGATATTTCTCTTTCTAACCACACAATTACTAGTACACCTGTTATGATTCCCAATACAAGAGAAAATATAGGGACAAATATCCATATGAGTCCATAGACCTCTTTTAAAGATTCCAATCTAACAAAAGAATTTATAGTTTGGACTGCTGTTGCATAAATTATCATTTTAACGATCAACTTCTCCCATAATTATATCTATGCTACCGAGTATCGTCATAATATCAGCCAATTTCATTCTTTTAACTAGTTCAGGAAGAATTTGCAAATTAATAAAACCCGGTGGTCGGATTTTCCATCTCCAAGGAAAACCGCTTTGATCTCCTATGAGAAAAATTCCCAACTCCCCTTTTGGAGCTTCAACTCTTACATAAAGTTCTTGTTTCGATAATTCAAAAGTAGGAGAAGGTTTTTTACTAATGAATCGATATTCAAAATCATTCCATTCTGGATTCCTTTTTCTATCAAAGCCCCTGCTTTCTAAATTCTCATAGGGACCCCCTGGAAGTCCTTCCAGAGCCTGTTGAATAATTTTTATGGATTCTGTCATTTCGCTAAGTCGTACTAAATAACGAGCTAATGAATCTCCTTGTTTTTGCCACTGAATTTCCCATTCAAATTCATCGTAAGACTCATAACGATCAACTTTACGAAGATCCCATGGTATTCCGGATGCGCGTAGCATTGGTCCGGATAAACCCCAATTTATTGCTTCTTCCCCACCAATAATCCCAACTCCTTCAACCCGTTCTAAAAAAATAGGATTTCGTGTAATGAGTTTTTGATATTCAACAACCTCTGTTAAAAAATAATCACAAAAATCCAAGCATTTATCTATCCAACCATAAGGTAAATCAGCCGCTATTCCTCCAATACGAAAAAAATTATGCATCATTCTCATACCGGTGGCAGCTTCGAATAGATCATATACAAATTCTCGTTCTCTGAAAATATAGAAAAAAGGGGTCTGTGCACCAATATCTGCCATAAAAGGGCCGAGCCATAACAGATGAGAAGCTATACGACTCAATTCCAGCATAATTACTCTGATATAGCTGGCCCTTTTAGGAACTTGGATATTTCCCAATTGTTCTGGTCCATTTACTGTTATTGCTTCTGTAAACATAGTAGCTAAATAATCCCATCGCGTTACATAAGGTAAATATTGTATAATTGCTCGGTTTTCTGCAATTTTTTCCATTCCTCTGTGTAAATAACCCAATATGGGTTCACAGTCAACAACATCCTCACCATCTAGAGTAACAATTAAGCGAAGAACACCATGCATCGATGGGTGGTGAGGTCCCATATTGACTATCATAAGATCTTTTCCTGTAACTGGTCTCTTCATAAGTTTTTCCTTGATTCGTTCTGGCATGAATTAGATTGCTGAAAAAGAAATTTATCAAAAAATTCAAGATCTAAAAAACGCACTAATTCACAATTTTTGAATTTAACGAGTTTTTAATTCCCGAATATTCAACTGATTAATTAATTCTTTATAACGTACTCTATTTTTTTTTGACAAATAAGCCAGCAGTCGTTGACGTTTTCCCAGAATTTTTCGTAGACCCCTCTGAGATAAATAATCTTTTCTGTGCAATTCCAAATGTGAAGTAAGTCTTCGTATCTTATTAGTGAAACTGAATACTTGAAATTCAACAGATCCCCTGCTTTCTTCTTTTTGTTCTTGAAATGAAATGAATGCATTTTTTATCATAAAAAGAAATCCTTCCCTTTTTAATATGAATTGAAAGATATGAATTTTACTGATCAGTAATAATAATGGTAGTTTTTTTGTACAAGGATCGGAATTTAATTATCAACTTCTTAATTCTTGATTTTATAAAAAAAATCTAAATTTAGATCTCAAAAAGGAGGATTCTGTTAATTTATTTATGGATCTGCTCTGATTGGTATCTATGTTATTGATTAAATTAATCTCTTGTATAAAGATTGAGTTTAAAACAATCCCTCATATTTGTGCATATAGTTGTTTTCATATACCGTAACTTATATATTATAAGTAGTAAAAAGGATCTATCATTAATGAATTGGAAATCGCGTATACATGTGTATTCTTATCATACTGAAATGATTTCCGTTAGTAGTATTAAACCAATAGCGATTCATACAAGCTAAATCTTCTAATCTAAAATTGGGCCAAAGAAAGGATTTTAAATTAATTAGGTTATTTTGATCCTTATCAAGATCTTTCTTTTTATGGAAAATTGTGGTCAAGTTTTGAATATTCTTATCAAATCTTGAATTTCTAGCCCTCGCCGTTTTTTTTTTTAAGTTGAAACAAATTAGAATTCGAAATTCTCTACGTCGTTTAGGGGATAGAATATTTTCAGGGACAAAGAAATCATAATTATTTTTTTTTTTATTAATATACCTTTTTTTTTTGTATCTTTTACTTATTTTGTGTTTATTTTTATCAACCAATGAAATACCTATGGTTCTATATATAATAAGTTGTCCATCGTTTTGTACAGACAAACGGACAGGTTCAATAATCAATATTCCTTTTTTCATTAATTTTGCAAAAGTGATTTTTTTCTCAATCATTAGAATGTCTAGGCTCATCTCTCCTCTTTCAATAGAAGATATCACTATTTCGTTTGGATTTTTTAGTCTAACCAAGAGACAGTATACTTTTACATTATTGAGAATTTTTTTATTAAAAAAACAATTCCATCGCAATTGAAAACGCGAATATCTTGTGAGAAATAAATCAAGTTCCGCCTCTGTATTGCTTTTGTATTGTTTTTTATTTTTACGTTTTTTTATCGTTGATTCGGCATAATTTTCTTCAATATTTTTTTCTTGGTTTGATAGAGCTGATTCGGAATTTGTTTTTTTTTCTTTATCTGATTCAAGCTCTACTTGACCGGCCGATTCTTTTTCTTCTTTATTCAGATTATAAAAGCGAAGGGATTTTTTTTCATTTGATTGTATAAAACCTTTTTTATTTCGAGTGATCTTTTTATTACCATTTATGTTTTCATTAAAATTTAAAAGAAGTAATTTGATTGGTATGACCCACGGTTTCCTTTTATATGTACTAGAAAATAAGAAAAATTCTGGAAAGAACAAAAATTCAAAATTTGTTATACGATGAGTTAGTATTTCTTCATTCATTCCCATCCAATCAAAAAAGTTTCTTTTTTGATTAGCAAGACCCGTCTTAGTTATTTTATCAATTCTTTGATAATTCTGAACTTTAGTATTAATATATTTTTTTTTACTCTTGGTATCAACCCAGGGCTCAATATTTACTTTTTTTGTAAACCAAAAGTGAAGAATTCTCCAATCCAAATATTTTCTATGCCGAATTTCCCCTATACCCTGAATATTATATTTTTCTAGAAAAGAAGAGACTAAACAATTATCTAGAGCAATGCCTATAGACATGTCAAAATTTTTTTCTGTAGAATGAATAGATTTGTAGCAAAAAAGATTATATATAGAATCTTTTTTCAAATTCTGTTTTGGATTTAATAATGAGTCGGCCTCAAAAAAATTTTGTTTTTTGTAATTATCAAATTTATTTTTTTCATATGAATCCTGTTTGGTTAAACTTGGATTTAGAACTAGAGAATCTTGATTGATTTTCTTTTTCCATTTTTGGGTTACTAATCTAGCCCATGCAATCTGGGGTAAATTGTATTGATAATGACTTCGTAACCAGTTTTTCCATTGATTTACTTCGGAATTTAAAAAGGTTTTATTTTTCAATTCATAATCAAAGATTCCTTGTTCTTGAAAAAAAACCTTTATTTTATTCTTAACAAAAAAGGATGTTATGCATATGTTATAGTCAAGAATAGCCTTTAATTTAGAAAAGGTACTAACGTTAATTTGTGATAATTTGTAAAATACATATGCTTGTGATAAAGAGCATGGGTCATAACTAATTTTTGTTTTATTGGATATTAAATTTTTTATAGTCGAAATAAAATAAATGGTATTTTTTTTTTTTTTTATTTTTTCTCCATTTTCTTCATTCTTGTAAATATATTTATCAAGAATTGTTTTTGTTGATTCAAAAAAAAGTTGTGTAGTAATTCTTGGAATATTAATGATACCAAGAAAAATAGGTATAGACAGTTGTTCGATGCCAAATTTTATAAAAAAAATGGATTTACGAATTAATCGGGTATTTTTTCTTTTGAATGTCTGCCAAATTTTTTTTAATGACTCAATTATTTTAGAATCATAACGCAGTTTGGTACAACTATTAGTTAGGTTTTGTTTTTCTTTTGAAATTTCTTCTATTTGATTTCTGATTGTCTTTATTCTATCAATCAAATTTTTTATTTTGTTTTCGCTGAGTGAAGGATTTGCCCCCTCCATGGATTTATTTTTAACAGATAGTTCATGAATCATCTGATTACTTATTATTGAATCTTTTTTAGTTTCATTTAATTCATATATTTCTCTCGGGCCAAATAATGGACTTTGATTTCGTTTTGAAAGGTCTTTTATTTTTCCTTTTATAAAAAGAAAGTTTTTGAAAATCCAGTTTTTCATTTCTTTTGCGACTTTTAGGAAAATTGTTGCTCTTTCTTTGAAAATCCTTAAAAACAGAAAAGACTTAGTTTTGAATTTTTTGATTTTTTTTTTTAATTCTTTAGAAATAGGTTGAAAAAAAGAAGGCTTTTTTTGGGCAGAACCAAATGGTAGTTCGGTTTCCATTCCCCAAACTGTTAAGAAACAAAAATCATTTTTTTCTCCTTTGTCTTTTGTTTTTTTTAGTCGACCCTTCTGAGATGCTTGAAATTTAGATTTATGCCAAGGTTTAAGATAAAAAGGAAATAGGATTTTTATCTGAATACCATCCGTTAACCAGTTTCTTGGAAATTCTGTTTCGGATAGTTGAACCCCATTATAAGTGCATTTAACATGCATTTCACGTTTCCAATCCTTTAAATCCTCGGACCACTCGGGAAATTGAAATAATAACATACGGACGCTATTTTTAATTATTATCAATAAAGGTAATATAATATATTTTCTAAGAATAGATTGAGTTACTAAGAGAGAACCTCTTATTATTTGAGCAAATAGGAAGCTATCCCAAGTTTCTGCAATTTCTATCCGTCTTTTTTCTTCTATTTTTGATTGTTCTTCTTTTTTTTTATCAAAATGTTTTTTTTTGTTTTTCCACATGAAATTTCTAAGAATTTTTTTTTTTAGCCCCCATATATCAAACGAAAAAAAAAAAAGTTTATCTATTCTATCAAAAAAAAAGGGGGAATGTACTTTTGCTTGAAAAAATTCCCAAATAACTGTTTTACGCCTTTGGGAACGCATGGATCCTTTAATTATCTCTCGACGAAAATCAGATTGTTGTGAATAACGGATCAAAGCCATTTCATCTTTTTGATCAGAATTTTGATTATCTTTGAGATTAGTATAAATCTCGTTAGGCGGCTCTTTATCAGTAAAAACCACTACACGTTTTGCTTTTCTTGAACGAATTCCAGGCTCCATTAGTACACTTTCGTCATTTTCGCCTTCCAATTCTTCCAACTCACTTATTAATTTGTATGACCATCGAGGAACTTTTTTATTGATTTCAGGGAAATCAATAAAATTTTTTATAAGAGTTTGATCGTTGCTATCAGTTCTAACGACATCAAATAAAAATTTGAAAATTTTTATTTCTTCTTCTGAATGAATTTTTTCTTCTTGTTGGGGTTCTGAAAAAAAAGAAAGTTTTTTCTCTTTTTTCTCTATTGACAAAGATTTTCTATTAAATTTTTCTATTGTTTGCTCAAATTTGGGATAATTAATCTTCAGAAGTAGACCATGAATCTTGTTTATCCAAGATGCTCCTATATTATTTTTTCTATAGGTTTCCGTTATGATTTGGAATGGAGGTAATTTTTTGATTCTTCCCCGAGAGAGCCCATGCAAAAATGGATCA